TAATTTTTGATAGATAGTTTTCTTGAATAAAGGAATAAAACAAAACCAATAAATAAAAAAGAGAAAAAAACCCTTTGAACAAAGATTTTTATGTTAGATTCACTTAAAAAAAAATTGAATTGTAATCGAATATGTTTGTTGTTTGTGAGAACCCTTAAAATCAAGTAATGTAATGATTCAAAGGGTTCTCGACGATTTTTGGGAAGTTTAATTTATGGAAAGTATATATATATGCTTTCCATATTTTTATTTCTCAGGTTAAGTTCGTTACTCATTTTTTTAATTCAATTAGATATAAATGAACCATAACTATGTAGTCCTATTCCTAATAGATTGATTCCCAAATAACATACCCAAATTATAAGAAATCCTATAGAGGCCACTATTGAAGAATTTACACCTTCTAATTTTTTATTTTTTCTAGTATGTAAATAAATCGCGAATATGGTCCACGTAATAAAGGCCCAAGTTTCCTTAGGATCCCAATTCCAATATGATCCCCATGCCTCGTTAGCCCATACTGCTCCTGAAAGAATACCTATTGTTAAAAAGAGAAAACCTAGACTAATAATACGATAACCCCAACGATCCAATTGTTGAATAAATTGAGACCTGTAATAATTTCTAGAAGAAGAAGTTGTTCGTAAAACATTCTTTCTTTCATTCATATTCATGTATTTGATTTCAGCAAAATCAAATGATTTATTTAAAGAATCCAAATTCTTGGTAAAAGCAAGAATTTGGATTCCTTCTTGAAACGTAATGACTAAAATAGCCACTGATAATAATGATCCACATAAAAGAGCTGCATATCCGAATATCATCATACTGACGTGCATCATTAGCCAATGGGATTGTAGAGCGGGTACTAATATTACGGATTGATGCATTTTGGTTAAAAGACCTGAAGTAGCAAAGCCTTGGGTAAAAATAACACTTGGTGCGATTATTGTACTTAAATGGTTTTTATCCTTTTTAAAAAAAGGAACCATATGAAAAATGGAAAAACCCCATGAAAGAAAGATTAAGGATTCATATAAATCACTAAATGGTAAATGGCCCGAAAAAAACCAACGAGTAATTAACAATCCCGTTACACAGAAAAAAGTTATTGTCATGGCTTTTTTGGACAAATCATATAATCCTACGATTTCATTGACTAATAAGGTTATTAAATGAATTGAAATTACAATTGATATGACCGAAAACGATATATGAGTTAATATATGCTCTAAAGTTGAAAATATCATATATATATATAATGAAAATAAATATCTATAATGAAAATAAAAAAGGTATGAATACTAGGATAGGAATCGGGAATTGAATTCATTATAGGACTTATTTAGAATATAGATATAGGATGCCATGCCGCTACTCGGACTCGAACCGAGATGCTCTAGCACTGCTTCCTAAGAGCAGCGTGTCTACCAATTTCACCATAGCGGCTTACTCGAAATCATAATAACCGATTCATTAGTCAATCGTCGAGATTAAAAGAATCAATTAACGTGGAATATTAATTATATTAATTTAGTACATTTGTTTACTAAAGATTAAAAAATTGGAAGAATTCTATTTCTATTATTTCTATACTAGAAATTCATATTAACTATAAACTAGAAGTATAGTAGAAAAAATATTCAAATAAACAAAATAGAACGTTTCGATTTCAATACGAAGTTAAGTTGTATTCTTGTTTTTTTCATTTGCAGTGTTTGTTTTCAAATTTAACAACGGAGAATGGGTTTTTCGTAGTTTACACTTTTTCAAATTCAAAAAAAAGCACTGGTGAAACTGAAACTAGATAGTTCTGACTTCAATCTAGGAATGAAAAAAACATTTTGTTGTAGTTGTTTATGACTCATTTTTAAATTATTTCATTCATTTTATGACTCTAAAGAAATGCATTTCCATTTTTTAAATGAAATCCTTAACGTTAATTTATATATATATTTTTATTTTATTATTATTTCACACTACATTCTAAAAAATTTAGATTATATATTCAACATATATATATATATTATAATATATGCTAAATATATGGTCAATATTAAATATTATTATTATTATATTACTAAATATTCTTTATTATTATTAGTATAATATAATAATAATAAAGAATACTCTTTGAATCGAGCTAATTCAGATTATTGCAACATTTTTATTTGTTACAAAAAAAACTTTTTGAGTTCCCTGTCAAAATGGATTGCGCTAATGAAAAGGCTTTCAATGCTGTCCAATATCCCTTTTTTTTCCAAAAAGTCTTCCGAATTTTTTTTTTTGATATAGAAGTGCGCTTTTTTGGAACTGCCATATAATTAAGATAATTTTTTCATTGCTATAGTTCGATGTGAAAGACATTTGTTCTGTATCTGTAAATGAAAACGAAATATTCTTTAATTAGCCATATGTCGTCTTAGCTATCCTTCCTATTTTTTTCTATCTAAAGTAAAAACATTGAATATTAGAAACCTTTTCAAAATCTTTCCAAACATATATATCTAGATCTCCTTTTATTGTAATGTAATTTTAATGTATCAATTAGTTCAAAATTTTATTGGGTCATTTCATATGTTTTTTCTGATTCATTCATATAGCAAAAGAAACGAATGTTCTTAGTTTTGGTGTAATTGTAATTATTTATCCTCAGTCTATAGAAAATAATTTTAATTTTACAAATTTCGTTTTTATTTATTTTGATTATAATATAATTTATTATTAATAGTAATTTAATATTTCTTAATATAAAATATTATTACTAACTATAAGTAATTCTAAATAGTAATTAATTAATATTTCTTAATATAAAAATAATATATATATATATTCGAATTTTATTTGGTTATTGGTCTATTTTTACTTTGTACTTTGGGATATTGGAAGTATTGTGCAACGATTCAGAATAATTAAAAAAAATATCAATTTCTATTTATATATCCACTTTTTTATTAACCGAACCCTTTACAAAAGAGATAAAACAAACGAATAAGAAAGAAAATTCATTAAGAATCCAAATATTTTTTATTCTTTATTTTTTTTTGTATGGAATATACACATCAATTTTCATGGATCATACCTTTCCTCCCACTTCCAGTTCCTATTTTAATAGGGGTAGGACTTCTACTTTTTCCCACGGCAACAAAAAATCTTCGCCGTATGTGGGCTTTTCCTAGTATTTTATTGTTAATAATAGTTATGATTTTTTCGATCGATCTATCTATTCATCAAATCCAGAACAGTTCAATCTATCAATATGTATGGTCTTGGACTATAAATAATGATCTTTCTTTAGAGTTTGGCTACTTGTTCGATTCACTTACTTCTATTATGTCAATATTAATAACTACTGTTGGTATTCTGGTTCTTTTTTATAGTGATAATTATATGTCTCATGATCAAGGATATTTGAGATTTTTTACTTATCTGAGTTTTTTTAATACTTCAATGTTGGGATTAGTTACAAGTTCCAATTTGATACAAGTTTATATTTTTTGGGAATTGGTTGGAATGTGTTCTTATCTATTAATAGGTTTTTGGTTTACACGTCCTATTGCGGCAAAGGCTTGTCAAAAAGCATTTGTAACTAATCGTGTAGGGGATTTTGGTTTATTATTAGGAATTTTAGGTCTTTATTGGATAACGGGTAGTTTCGAATTTCGGGATTTATTTCAAATATTTAATAACTTGATTTATAAGAATGAGGTTAATATTTTTTTTGTTACTTTCTGCGCCCTCTTATTATTTTGTGGATCAGTTGCGAAATCTGCCCAATTCCCTCTTCATGTCTGGTTACCGGATGCTATGGAAGGGCCTACCCCTATTTCGGCTCTTATACACGCTGCTACTATGGTAGCAGCAGGAATTTTTCTTGTAGCTCGGCTTTTTCCCCTTTTCACAGTTATACCCTTCATAATGAGTGGAATAGCTTTGATAGGTATAATAACAGTAGTATTAGGAGCAACTTTAGCTATTGCTCAAAAAGATATTAAGAAAAATTTGGCCTATTCTACAATGTCTCAATTGGGTTATATGATGTTAGCTTTAGGTATGGGCTCTTATCGAGCCGCTTTATTTCATTTGATTACTCATGCTTATTCAAAAGCATTGTTGTTTTTAGGATCTGGATCCATTATCCATTCAATGGAAGCAATTGTTGGATATTCTCCAGATAAAAGTCAAAATATGGTTCTTATGGGTGGTTTAACAAAACATGCGCCAATTACAAAAACCGCTTTTTTAATAGGTACACTTTCTCTTTGTGGTATTCCACCTTTTGCTTGTTTTTGGTCCAAGGATGAGATTCTTAATGATAGTTGGTTGTATTCACCGATTTTCGCAATAATAGCTTGTTCCACAGCAGGATTAACTGCATTTTATATGTTTCGAATCTATTTACTAGTTTTTGAAGGATATTTAAACGTTCATTTTCAAAATTTCAATGGAAAGAAAAATAGTTCATTCTATTCAATATCTTTATGGGGCAAAGAAGGAAAAAATAAATTAAAAAAGAAAATTAATTTATTAGCTTTATTAACAATGAATAATAATGAAAGGACTTCTTTTTTTCGGAAGAGGAAATATTCAAATACAATTAATCGAAATGTCAAAATCATAAAACGTCTTTTTGTTGAGAGTACCTATTTAGGTACTAAAAACATTCCCTTTTTTTATCCTCATGAATCTGACAATACTATGCTATTTTCTATGCTTGTATTAGTATTATTTACTTTGTTCGTTGGGTCCATTGGAATTTCTTTCAGCCAAGATGGAATAGATTTGGATATCTTATCCAAATTGTTAATTCCGTCTATAGACCTTTTACATCAAAATTCAAAGAATTCTGTCGATTGGTATGAATTTTTTACAAATGCAACTTTTTCGGTGAGTATAGCTTTTTTCGGAATATTGATAGCGTCTTTTCTCTATAAACCTGTTTTTTCTTCTTTACAAAACTTGAACGTATTGAATTTATTTCAAAAAAGTGTTACTAAAAAAATTATTCCTGATAAGATAATCAATGTTCTATATGATTGGTCATATAATCGTGGTTATATAGATGCTTTTTTTGAAGTCTCTTTAATTGCGAGTGTAAGAAAGTTAGCTAAATTCAATTATTTTTTTGATAGACAAATAATTGATGGAATTCCAAATGGAGTTGGTATTTCAAGTTTTTTTATGGGAGAAGCTATCAAATATGTGGGGGGTGGACGAATTTCTTCGTATATTTTCTTTTTTTTATTAATCTTTTTAGTAATTTGTTATTATATATTTACATAATATAAAAATAAATATTATGAATTATATTAGAATCTAGATTGAATAGATTTATG